CCCCTTTTGCCGGATTATTGCCGATGTAATCATAAAAAGCTAATTTTTCAGGAATTTTAGACCAAACTTCCGATAAACTTTTCTTTTCAGCTAGCCCAGCACTAACTTTTCGATATATTTCTTGTTGGAAGTATCCTTGATCCCACTGATAACGAGTGGGACCAAATAATTCAATTGGGGTTGTTGCTGATCCATACCACATAGTTCCAGCAACGACAAAAGCTGCAAAAAAGACAGCAGCGATACTACTGGAAAGGACGGTTTCAATATTTCCCATGCGTAATCCTTTGTATAGACGTTGGGGCGGACGGACACTAAGATGGAATAGACCTGCCAATATGCCCAAAGTTCCTGCTGCAATATGATGAGAGGCTATTCCTCCCGGAACAAAAGGATCAAAACCTTCCACACCCCATGCTGGATTTACAGCTTGTACCCTTCCCGTTAGTCCATAAGGATCGGATATCCATATTCCGGGACCGTACAATCCTGTTACATGAAATGCGCCAAAACCAAAGCAAGCCACCCCTGAGAGAAATAAATGAATTCCAAAGATCTTGGGCAAATCCAAAGAGGGTTTTCCTGTACGTTCATCACAAAAGAGGTCTAGATCCCAATACACCCAATGCCAAATAGCTGCTAAAAAGCACAAGCCAGAAAACACAATATGTGCACCAGCCACACCTTCATAACTCCAAATACCCGGATTCGTTAGAGTCCCCCCTGTGATACTCCAACCACCCCACGAATTGGTTATTCCTAAACGAGTCATGAAGGGTATAACGAACATACCCTGTCTCCACATTGGATCAAGAACAGGGTCAGAAGGATCAAAAACCGCTAATTCGTATAGAGCCATCGAACCGGCCCAACCAGCAACCAGAGCTGTATGCATTATATGGACAGAAATTAAACGGCCGGGATCATTCAATACGACCGTATGAACACGATACCAAGGCAAACCCATAGAAATACCCCCCTTTTTTTTCAATTAAAAATAGACGCTATGTAACTTTATTGCACTGTAAAAAAACCAGACTATAGTACCTTACTTTACTTTTTTAGTGGATTATCTCGGGGAAAGGATTAATATTTGTTCTATTCTTTTATTAAGAATGTCCATTACTAATAACGGAACAATTTTGTTCGTAGGAACAAAAAGAAGCAGATTTATTCTATACCCGATAAGTACCAATACGCAATGGTAGGACGTTGAAACCTTTTTATATGAGTAACTTCATCTAGATTTGTTCATCATACAAAAGAAAAGACCTATTTGTAACAAATTTCCTTTCTTCATTCTGTCTTCCTTTTTTCTGAACTTCTTTTTTATTTTAATCTCTGGATAAAAGAGAAACTATTAGTAAGATAATAAACCTAGTTTTACGCTTTCACATCAAAGTGAGATATACTACTTCATTTTTCTTTCGTTTAATGCCTATTGGTGTTCCACAAGTAACTTTTCAAAATCCTGGAGACGAAGATGAATCATGGGTTGACCTATAGTGCGACTTGTCCGATCTATTTGGAAATATGGTATTTACCCGTTCTCTTCCCCGATTGAGATATCCTCTCTTTCGCCCAAGAAAATTTGATTGAATCATCCAAAATTTGGAGCGTGAAATGGAAATGCAACGAAAAAAATTAGAATAAAATGAAATCTATTTTCTAGGGGATATACAGATTAATATTAGCAATTAGACTAATTTATGGTTGCTTTGGTTCGAACAATAAAATGAAATATCCAGGCTCCGTTTATAAAAAACCAATTCGTAATATATCTATGATTTTTAGTTAATATCATATTTGATTCTATTTATTATAGAATCTTCTGTTTCTAATATAAACAGAAGTGATCTCAACCTGTTAATAAATAATAAATGGATTCATATGATGAATGCATTGAATAATTAATATTTGGTGGAAGACACGAAATAAATTTTCATTGAAAAAAAAAGAAGTTGTAGCAAAAAGTTGTAGTATTCGGATATTTGGCCTATATATGTAAATCAAAACCGGTCAGATCTTTACTCGGAGTAGAGCAGAAACCTAAAAGAATTCAAGAAGACCATCCAGGAACAAGAAAATTACATCGTGATTGGAATTGAATTCCGATGAAAGAATACATCAATGATAAGTTAGTCCGAAAGGTTTAGTGAATTCTTTTTTTTTAATAAAAAAAAGCTAGAATCTACACATTGATTCTTTTTTTTTCGCGATGTGTATTGAACCGTATGCATTAAAAGATGCATGTACGGTTCCGAGGGAATACAATTTTATCCCACTCAACCGACTTTATCGAGAAAGAATCCTTTTTTTAGGACAAGAAGTGGATAGCGAGGTCTCGAATCAACTTATTGGTCTTATGGTATATCTTAGTATAGAGGAAGATACCAAGGATTTGTATTTGTTTATAAACTCTCCCGGCGGATGGGTAATACCTGGATTAGGTATTTATGATACTATGCAATTTGTGCAACCAGACGTACAAACAATATGCATAGGATTAGCCGCTTCAATGGGATCTTTTCTTCTGGTCGGAGGAGAAATTACCAAACGTCTAGCATTCCCTCACGCTTGGCGCCAATGAGTTTTTTAGTAGATTTGCGATAAAAAATAAAAGAAGACAAGACTATGCCTTCGCGATATATGAAATATAAATATTAAGTAATAATAGCATGGCATTTCGAATTCGATATGAAATTTTTTTTTTCAAAAACGTTAACTTATGTATCGAAAAAGTAGTATGAGGCAAAAGATATTTCCTATTTTATCTGATATATCAGGAGACCTATTTCAGCGTCACAAACTTTTTTGTTTTCACACCGAAAAACTCTTAACAATATATATATTATTCTGAATTCTGTAAAGAATACGAAAAAAAAAGAAATTTTGGGATTGCTAAATAACAGAGGAAATAAATATATAAAGCAACGGAACCATCGTAGTATTTTTTTAACTACTCCAAAAAGAAGGGTGGTTATTGGATCATTTACCTATGTGAATATGATAGACCTTATCAATTTATTTTATATTGTTAAGAGGTAAAAAAAGGAATAAAAGTGAATTCCATTGTAGAGCCGTATGCAATGTGGAAAAGAAGCCTGTACGGTTGTTCAATTTTCTCTTTTTTATATCTTATTATTATTATAGTAATATTATTCTTTCGAGATAGAATAATAATTTATTCTGTTATTTCATCAGGGTAATGATCCATCAACCCTCTAGTTCTTTTTATCGGACAGCGATGGGAAATTTTATCCTGGAAGTGGAAGAACTACTGAAGCTGCGCGAAACCCTCACAAAGGTTTATGCACAAAGAACGGGCAAATCCTTATGGGTTGTTTCCGAAGACATGGAACGAGATGTTTTTATGTCAGCAACAGAAGCCCAAGCTTATGGGCTTATTGATCTTGTAGCGGTTGAATAAAAAAAAAGTAAGAGCGATTTTACGTAAGTATGTTATTTGATTTTTTATCTTCTTATCGGGGTTAATACAATATTCTAAATATTCTATAACTACATTAATAAAAAAGTATTCATAATTATCCGGTTAGGATCGATCTAAACCATCCCATTATGTAGATGATTCAATATGCCAACTATTAAACAACTTATTAGAAACACACGCCAGCCAATAAAAAATGTCACGAAATCCCCCGCTCTTGGGGGATGTCCTCAGCGACGAGGAACATGTACTAGGGTGTATGTGCGACGCGTTCAGATCATGGACTGGTCCAAAAGAATTGATCCAATATAAGTGATCAGTAACAGTGATCTAGGATCGAATATAAGAATACCATTTACTATACGAAAAATTAAAATATTTAAAAAGGATCTATCATATCCTTCTATTGTGGTATCAAATTAATTTATGGTTGACATTGGTACAAATCCAATTACTTACACCTCTAATTTGAGATGATAAAGAATTCCCCATTGATAGACAATAGTATTCATTAAGCAGGGAAATGCTATTTAAAAAGAAGAAAAATTATACCCTTAACTCTTGACTCCTGCAAGAACGGACTAACAAGGTCAGCTACTCAGCAAATCTTCATAATTAAATAAAATACCGTTACTTTATAGGTGGATCTCCTTGTGAAAGACCTATTACTTGATAATGATGGGTAGAGCCAAAGAGTGTGAACTGTACAAGTTAACAATAGTATTGATTAAATGAAATGAGGGAGGAGGCTCCGGTGGATAGAGAGGACCTCGCCGTTAAGAAGCAACCATAGAAACGAAGGAAACCACTAGACTTATTTCTATTTATTACTGTTTTATTTATTATGTTTTTTGATACCTAGTATCAATACAAGTTCTTATTTCGAGGTGAGAAGCCTAGAAAAAAAGCGTGGCCAGGAAGGTTAGAGTAGCAAAGGCCGTTGGAATTTTTATTTTATACACTGGAAGAATCCGTTTTGTTATTAATAGACTAGGAAAGTTAAAGGAAATAACTGAAATAAAATAAATTAATTAGTTATTCATCAAAATTTCATTTATTCAATGACTAGAATTAAACGAGGATATATAGCTCGAAGACGTAGAACCAAAATTCGTTTATTTGCATCAAGTTTTCAAGGGGCTCATTCAAGACTTTCTCGTACAATTGCTCAACAGAAAATAAGAGCTTTGGTTTCGGCTCATCAAGATAGAGGTAGACAAAAAAGAGAGTTTCGGCGTTTGTGGATTACTCGCATAAATGCAGTAATTCGAGCCGATAAACTATACTATAGTTATAGTAGATTAATACATAAGCTGTACCACGGACAGTTGCTTCTTAATCGTAAAATACTTGCACAAATAGCTATATTAAATAGGAATTGTCTTTATATGATTTGCCATCAGACTTTAAAATAAGATAAAGAGGTTGCAAGCAACCCGGGTAATGTTTTAAACGAAGTTCCCTGTTGAGTGAATTTGAGAAGGTATAGTAGAAATTAGTATGATAAAATAGGATATAATATGATCATGATAACGTCGTCACACTGAACAAACACGTTCAATAAAAAAAGATTGATTCCCAAACTAGTTTTTTTCTTACGACACAACAATAAAATCTTTTTTTTTTCATTTTTTGAATAAAATGTCAATTCGTATTTTTAGTCGGATTGAAGTTTTATTTGGATTCAATTGAAGAGCAAGCCCATTTATTTTTAATTCTAAGGCCTGTAGTTCTAGGAGTCGCCTCGTTTCTTTCAAATTCTTTCTCATTATTAAGAAAAGGTAACAAAGATAAAATACGAGCTTGTTTTATAGCAATAGTAATTAATCGTTGTTGTTTTAAGGTCAATCTATTCACTCGCCTAGATAATATTTTTCCTTGTTCACTAATAAATTGACTAATTAAACTCATATTTCTATAATCAATCCGATCCCCCGATACAATCGGGGGCAAACGCCTACGAAAAGATCGCTTAGATTTAAGAAAAAGCCGTTTAGATTTATCCATGGTTTTTTTATTCCTTGTTCTGAAAATCCTAATTCTATTTTGATCGTATCAGAAATGATTTCGAAAAAAAAAGGGATTTCTTTATTTTGTTTATTTTATATTTAACTAAATATAGGATCTGTTATATATAATTTTTGTTCTATATTTAATAGTAATATCTAATAATTATTAGATATAATATGTGTTTTTTCATTTTTCTTGGAAAACAAGACGGACACGTGAGCGGTCGGTTAGACCTAGTTCTTTATCTCCCCATGAATCGTATGTTTGTAACAAGAGGCACAGAATTTTTTCAATTCCAATCGACTAGGCGTATTATAGCGATTTTTTTGAGTAATATATTGGGAAATGCCCATTGAGTCCTTATTAACGCGGTTTCGAACACAACGGGTACATTCCAAAATAATCGTTACTCGGGCATCTTTACCCCTGGCCATGAACCTCAACCTCCTTTGTGTTTTTGATTGACTCAACTGGTCTATTTTTCCATTTTCCGATCCTAAGCGGATAAAAGAGAAAGGAAAGAAAAAAATAGAAATTGCTAGATTGAAATTCAATTATGAAAGATTTCGTTGCAATATCTCAATATAGTAATAATAAGTAATATAATGATTTCTAACTCTATACTTATAATTGCTGTACAATATTGAATTTTTCATTCAATTATCTTGTATGATATTGTTGTCACAACTATTCCATTTTCCTTCTCACGCTATTAGTAATTAATTCCATTTTGGTCCCGGAACCCCAAGTTCGTAGTTTCGCTAGGGCGAATCCGGTTTTATTCTTTTCTAATTTATTTTCATTATAAAAAAATAAGAGTAAGTGAGTGGGTTAGGCACAGATTTTTGATTGTAGCTCTAATTTTCTTCGCGCCTCACTTACTATAATGAAAAAAAGGGGAATATTAACGCATCTGGAAATAAACGATTGATCTCTATCAATAAACCTGCTAAAGAACCAAACCATAGAGTACTTACTACCGGTGCCACGGAAAGATATGTTTTTAAATCTCGCATTGAAAATCCTCCTGCTTTTTTTTTCATTTTATTCTAATTTGTAATACCTAATAGTATTACATATATGACCAGATGTGTATATGTAGTTAATGGCTGACACTTGTATTTCTACGCAGAATCCCTAACGCAGATTGAAATATACAACAATTCAGTAAATATTCCTTTTCTAAATTCTAAAAAAAAAATACGTCCCGTTCTCTCTGAGAATTTCTGAAAAATATTCATTTTTTTTTACGGTTTCATATTTCTTCATTACGTATCGAATATAAGTCTATTATTATATGATATGAGACTAAAAAAAAAGAAGAACTGATAAGTTAGTATATCAATAAAAGAAATAAAGATGTGGAAAAGAAGACAGGGATTCTCTACAATGACATTGTATACTAATTGAAAGGGATGTAGCGCAGCTCGGTAGCGCGTTTGTTTTGGGTACAAAATGTCACGGGTTCAAATCCTGTCATCCCTACCTATTACTTATCTTATGAGAAGTAACAAGGGGTCAATTGATATTGATTAAAATTGAATATGCATAAGCAATCTTTCATTTTATTATTTATGCTAGTATCTATATCCAACACAGGTTGGGTAACAAACTATTTATTGTGATAATAAAGCGCTCTTAGTTCAGTTCGGTAGAACGTGGGTCTCCAAAATCCAATGTCGTAGGTTCAAATCCTACAGAGCGTGATTATATTATCCTTATTTGTTAGGTTGAAAATAAAACGGAAATAATTGAACAGCAATTTGAATTTGACCTCCTGTTTGCTTTAATCTTTTAATCTACGGGAGGTCAATAAAAAAAAAAAGAAATGTTAATTAATCAAAGGTCCAATTGATCACCACGTCTGTATTGTAAATATGCAGTTACGAATAATCCAGCCAAAGTAATAGGAATTAGCCCCAAGACGATTCCAAATAGAAAAACTTCAATCATTTCAATTTCTTTGAAAGGTGAAAAGAGAGGTAATATTTATCCTTAGAATATGTCAACTATAACAGAAGGGTTTTGTTATAAATTGTTCA